TCTATTTAATACTGATTTCGTACGGATTGCGATTGCACAGAGGCTTAGCTCAAAGGAAAGTACTTGCAGATAGTCCCTAGCGCATAAGTAGAGTCTTTGGGTTCTAAAGGGAAGAGAAGAGAACTATTTAATAAAAGTGAAGCTCTTAACTGCTTACCAGTACTGCTACTACCAATTTGCTTAAGACTGCTATGTTTGACTTAACCATTACTGAATTCCTTTAAGGAATTCAGGAAAGTCAATAGATGTCCAAAACCTAGAGAAAGGAAAAGCAGACTATAACGCGGAGGGTATATACTCAAGCTAAAAGAAGAAGAGAGAAGGTAGACTAGACATTCTCAATAGCCTTGTCCTAGACATAATCTCTAGCCGGATCTCCCTTATCTCAGATCTGGGGACTGAACATAATCTCTAGCCGTCTCTACGACTATATCTCTAGCCGGAGCAACCACTGGAAGGAAGCCTTCCGACCCGGACCGGAATAGGCCTCTTCTTATATGAAAATGGTTCGGATTGGGAAAGAGCAGCCCGCAACTCTGGTTCTTAGGAATGATTCATCCCTATGCTATGTATGATTCATCGGATTATTCTTATGCGTCTTCGGTGGGTGATTTAACGTATTCGGCGTCTGAAACAATGTACTCGCATGCTTACTTATCTATTCCCATCCACCACCCTTCTCGGGATTTGAGAAACTACTCAGCCAGGAAAAAGAAAGCTGCTACTGGAAAACAACTCCCTCCGCCCTTGTTCTGGTTCTATACCAGACAACACCCCTTGCCGCTTTCCCAACCAGAATAGAATGCAGCTCGATCCGGCTGAAAACCTTGAATCTTATACTAATGCCTTTGTTGGTTGGGCCTTTGCCTTTGATGCCTCACCACTTTCAGATTGATTAAAGTGCTAGTTTTCTTACAATGTCGATCGGGAAAGATAGAGCATCTTTTCCCCGGCCCGGGTAAGAGTAAGAAGTAAGGCCTGTGTCTATGTCTATCCATCTTATAATCCGAATCCAAGCTATACCTCGGTGAAAAGTGCTAAATCCGTGTAATGAGAGAAGGCTCTTTCTTTTCTACTCGTTGTAGAGTATGTCATTACTGGTCTTTCTTTGGCTTTAGCTATTCAGGAAGATTTCCCCCAAGTTTATAATTTGCTATTTTACTAGATCGAGATGCTTAGTAACTCGAAAGATAGGACTTTATCTCTTCTACTTCGTCTAAAGCCTGTGCTGACTGTGTCGCTACTGCAAGGGAGAAATGCTCAGAATCTAGTGACAATATGGGAGTTGTTCCTTTTGTATACCTTCGGGTATAAAGGTAAGATCTCTCACGTGTCACTATTAATAAGGAGCACCTGAAGGTAACCCGATCAGAATCCTAATCCGAAGCTTGTCCGTATGAGTGGTATGGGTAAACCCAAGTCTTACGATTAGTACTTTTACCAATGTCTGGTGTTTGGAAAACCTTTTCGTAAGCCAATGGAGCGGGGAATAAATGCCTTTCTCTTTCCTCTTTCAACGAAAACACCCTAAGCTCGCGGGTTGGGTACACAGAAAGACAAAGGCTTGACGACCTACCTAATTAGCTAGACGAACTTCCCGATACAGGCTTCCCCCAGTCCCAGGTCTGAAGCCGGACATTGATTGACTCATTGATTCCGAGATAGGCTCCTGCTCAAAGCAAAGCCAGGCGCTTTCCTCCTGGCTTCTAGAAGACTCAGTCTCGCGATCGCAGAATCGGTAGCCGAGTGTACATAAATCTCGGCTAGTTCAGTTTACTCAGATATAGGACTTTTTTCGCAGGATAAGTAGGTGGAAGGGCGCCTCCGAATGTAGTCTGTGGCGTGGGTTACCAAACTCACGAGTCGAAAAAAAGGCCTAAGCCTATATAGCCTCGGCCCATCCAAATGATGTTCAGCGGTCTAAACCCAAGTAACTGTGGCCCATGATCCAAGGGACCCGCAACCAGTCAATCATGCTATCCTTACCTTCCAACCAATCGGAAAATCACGCTATCCTTCACTTTCAACCCGATTCCGCTTCTGCAGCAGTATATAATCTCGGTCCCTTGATGCCTACAGCTCCATTTTTTTTCCAGTGATGGCAAGAATCCGCGAAATACTGCTTTTTCTTTTTCTTCTTCTTGTGTTGTTTCTGAATGGCATCATAGCTACACGAGGGAAAGCGATGCTGCCCACTCTGCCGCAAAAGGGGGCCGCTTTCCCCAAAAAAACGCCAGTTCCACCATCAGGGCCCAGCAAGCAGCATAATTCTGTTCCGAGGCTGCGTTTCATTCCAGCAACAGTAGTCTATGGTTCGAAGCGCCTTGTTCCATCCGGCGCGAATCCCCTCCATCACTAGTATAGTGGAGGTCTTATTTGTATTGCAAGAATTAATAAACGTACGAACACAAATAATGAGCAGACCATCCCACTTTTATATGTGGGTTCATTTCATAATTGATTTGTGTTTTGAATAAAGAAGCGCGCTCCTAGTTAGTGTAACGCAGGTGTCTTTCTCGGTTGATGGAAGGGATAAATGCCTATATCGCTTTAGAATGTTATTGTTATGTTGATGCTATATTAAAGAATCTAATCTAATTTGCTTAAAGTAATATTCTTTATAATTGTCTTCCTCTTTCTGTGTAAACGAACTTCAAGTCTTAATTGTTTACTCAACAGGAAGCGTCACAGCCTAGGTTTGGGCCGCCTCCGATGTCAATCTGCAGTAATAGTTTTCGGAAGCAGCCTATCTAGTTTTCCGAGGTGGGTTCTATTCACCTATAGCTATTTGCCTGCTTCTTTCTAGGCTATGGTTTACCTCTATCATGCAAATGCCCAACACTTTTTTGCTTTCTAAGATCATCCTGTATGAAAGATGTATGACTGGATAATGAAAGACTTGCATGGTATGCAATCTGAACGTCCACAGAGTACAAAAGGTAAGACCTAATAAGAGAAATGAGCTTAGCACAACACGATATGGGATAGAAAGCAAATCCTAAAAGGAAAAACCCATCACTAAACAGAATAGAAGAAATGGGTTCAGGCCAAGTGACAGAACTCTCTATGAGTTGGGCAACATAAAAGATCCTATTCTAAAATGGATGTAGGCTTAACTAAAGCCCAATGCTGGTTGAACTCTATGGAATCTAAGCCTCCCTCTTAGAGCGTTACAAGGAATTTTTGGCCTAATGCAAGGCCCCGTCTAGATTCAGCTTAGGGCTTTATGAGAGATTGATTGATGGACCTAAGCTAAACTTAGAAGATTGAACCTAAACCAAAGCCTATAGACTGAATTAGGAGAGCAGAGGTTTAATCCAAGACCAGGAAAGCAAGCCATATCGAAGCCCAATGCCAAGCAAAGCCCTAGACTACAAGTGAAGAAATTGGGAAAAAAGCCCTTAACCCAACATAAGGTGGAGCCTTAACCCGGCACAAAATGAGACCCTATTAGAATAGAATAGAATAGTGGGCTTAGTCAGCCCAACATAGGTTGTCAACAAAAAAAAAGGGGGAAGTTCCCGTGATTTAAGGGGATATCCTACCCTAAGACGAGAGGATTGCGCTTAGAACAAAGACCCATTGGTGGATAAGATCACATCTTCATGACAAAAGGTAAAGGTGTACACGTTAGGTCTCACTCAAGGTAATGGGCCAAACCTAACGAGTCCAAACAAAATTTGATCTTATTGTCTGACAAAACCCACAGATTGGGCTTAATTCAAAGCACTCTCCTATTCTATCTAAAGGTCCATCATAGGGCCCAGAAACACAGCCGATAAGTCAATTTTCCAGAAAGTAAACCCGGCCTTTTTCATCAGACTAGTCAAATCGGCAATTTGCACTTGTCTCAATCAAGATGAGCTGCAAGACTTCCTTCATTTCCTAATCCAAAGAATAAGGAAGCTAGAACAGAAGCACCCGAAGCATACGAATCCGCTTAATCAACTGTTTTAGAATAATCTGCTGAAGCCGCTGTTTCAAAAGCATCCGAATCGGAAGGTTAAGAGTGATAACACAGGGCTTTTCAAGCTAGAGAAGAAAAGTAAGAAATTGAACCATTAGTTTAGGGGTAGGGACTAACAAGCCATTAAAGGTAGGTAGGTTTAGACCAAGCCAAAAGAAAGCGTTCACCGACCTACTTACGTAATTTCAAATCGATTTCTTTGTGTCAAGCATATAGCATTCGTTTGTTTAGAATGTCCTTTGAAAAGCTTATGAGATGGATGATTTCTGATTCTTTCTTACAAACAGTCAAATGAAAGTGTATCATCTTTCTATAAGAGAAATATCAAGAGAGAGCGAGCGAGAGAATGAAGTTGATCGGATCATAGCTTCATTCATTCCTTGAACCGGAAGGTGGTATCAAACTTACGATAGATGCTTTCCCAGGACTATCCTATCTCAATTCGTATTTGACTAGACTAAAGCCGGCAGGCCCTTTCTTGTTAGAAGAGATAGTGCGAGTAATCTGCCCTAGATTTCTTGAAGGTTTAATTCGCTCTACTACCAACAAAGGAAGTTATCCCTCTCTCTTGCTTATAGTATCTCCAGAGGATGGACTTCTTCTTTCCCTAAGGCTATTGAAGGGAAAGCTTTTGTACTTTCCCAATACCAATCTTCTGGTACAAAGAACACCTACCCAATCTTGAAAGTAGAGTCGAATCATGAAAGTGGCATACCTTTTAGGTTACTACCTTTCCCTTCCCTACAATCTAATCGTACTTCTATTATGAGATTTGACTTTCTAGTAAAAAGGGGTTTACCTGAAAGAAAGAATCCTGTAGCAAACGGGATTGATTCCACTTCCTTGCTGTTAAGTACGTCCCTCTTATCTCTTGCCGATTCCGAACTCCAGGAGTAGCCGACTAAAGCTAAAAGCAGAGTTGGAGCTTGGCAATGCAGTTGATCTTCTTGCAGCTGAGAGAGATGCTGGCATTGAATGAAGCTGATTCCCCCGAGAAAGAACCTTCTATAATGAAGAGTAGGATGTGAGGGATCTAGTCGAGTAAGAGAACTGAAAGAAATAGATGAAAAAAGGTCACCGCTAAGCATAGCTACCAATGCAACCTACCATTGTCTTTTTGAATACGATTTATAGTAGCAAGCAAGTTATATAAAATAAACAATTAGAAGTCCAGTCGAATGCGAGCCAAGCTAGGTAAAAAGGGATGCAAAAATAAAATGGGAGATCTTCTACCTTAATCTTAGTACACAGAACACTAAGGGAATCCCGACAAAGCAAGACAAGTCAAAAGTAAAAGCAACTAGATGATTCGACGTCGGATAGCCGCATACCTTGAATCTGCCCTAGGCTAAGAGCTTTCTTCTCTTATTATTGATATTTCGACTCTACCTTTTATTGTATTGAGATTAAATCAATCAACGGCAACTCGACCAATTATGGATGCTCTAATTGGATAGGCTACTACTGTTTATGCAAAGGCCAATACGAGAACAAGTGCGTCTGGCCTCCCATCCACAGCAACTACAGTTGAAAGTGGCTCGTAAGCACCTGGGACAGCTACTAAAATAAGAAGTACTACTGCAAAAACAGATCCTACAGATAAGGGCTACTCGAGGACTTCCACCGGACCGGATCTCAAACTCCAGGGTCAGAGACTGCTACTCTTCCTTTCTTTCATACCGAAATTTCCACATTCAGGAAACTACTTAAATCTTAAGTAAGGAGAAGCCGATCAACGGTAGCAGTTACCGCAGCACTGTACTTTACTCAGCGATAGCGCCTGGTTCAGTGATGGCAGACTCCCTTTCATCCTCTGATGAAGCTACACCAAGAATGACCACAGCATCCTATTCAGTGATAGGAGAGTCCCTTAACTTCGTCATACCAGCTAGAGTACAAGTTGATTAATCCCTTTCTTTAAACTATGTGACCTATTTATCATTCATTACGGGGCCAATTGCCGATTGGAATCTTGTCCCGATCCCGATTGTACCTCTACCTAGAACAAGGGATGCAGTTTTTATTGCTGACAACGTTACCGTAGAAGACAGATTTGGTGATTATTACTTACCAATAACTCCATTTCTTACTTTCCTGGCCTTGCCCACTTCATTCCAGGTGAAAGGTTACTTGATTTCACCTTTGAAAGCGACTTCCTTCGGGCAAGTATGTAAGAAGAGCAACCTGAAGTGAGCTACTAGAGTACCTAGGAATTTAGACTTTAGGGGCGAGCTGACCTGACCGGTTAAGCAGAAACCGTAGACTTCCATGAGGAAGCCTTAGACACCTCTCTTCGGACAGATAAGGAAGAGACAGGTACGAGTCCAGCTAAACCGGGATCGGAACTTCGAACTGCAAGCATTTCTTCCTCTTCAATGGAAAGTGAATGCTCTTCGCTTGAAGCTATCATCAAAGTCTGATTCCAGCTCAATAAATTCCCCTTGCTTTGGAACTCCATTTTGAACCTTTTTTCAAGTCCTGCTCAAGAAAGACGAGGATTTTGAACAGAAATCAATCATACCAGAATGGATGGTACAAAGTCCTCCGATACTGAAGCTAGCAGATAATGATGAAGAGCCACCCCATTAACCGAGTCGGGAGTTGCAGCACCGAATCGCATGTCCATTCAAGTCCGGTCAAAGAGATTCATACCTCCACCAGTAGCAACATTGGTGTGGCATAGTATGCCCTAATGGAAAATGGAATGCGCTTTCATAGGTTTATTCTGTCCAATATAAGTAAATCCTATAGGTGAATTCTTCTGTGGCAGAAGTCTTATTTTAATAAATACAATAACCCTTATTATTTATAGAATGAATAAATCCTCTACTTCACTTACCCGAAGGATCCTCAAACTAAGCCTCCGGTAGGCACAACTCAGTACTAAGTTTACGGCACTAACGAGCATACAAGATTTTATGGGTCGCACTCCGGAAGTGGCATAACAAAACAGCCCTAGTAGCTGCACATGAATGGACAGAAAAGGATGGAGTGCTCGGGTTCTTTTACAAAGACTCGGTTGCTAGGCCAATAGAACTAGTGGAACTTTCCCTCTAGCGTACCGAACTTGTGAAAAGCATGATTTACGATATGCACGGACAGAAGTAGCTGCTTGGAACCCTAGATTGATATCCCAATGGCACACCAAAGCCCGCCCAACTCTAACCAAATAACAGTTTTAGAACAAGCCTTTGGAAAGTCTTTAAGATACCCAATCCCACTAATGAGTAGGGCTTTAGAGCAGGTGTGCTGACCTTCGAGTTCTGGCTCTTGAACCAAGAATACTTATAGTTATGCTTCGACAACAAGGACTTAAGGTTCTAACTCGACTTCTGGTTCTACTTCCGATTCTGCCTTGCACTAGCCCATTGCTCCATTGCTATAGCAAAGCGATTGGCGTGCTTCTTCGAGTAAGTTTTTATTCTACAGGTCTTCCTCTTGTGATTACGATAGAGAACTAAAGATAGGAAGATCAGAATGGCATGACTGATAGTTTAGGCAAGAGCCAACAGCAAATACAATTCGAAGTTGCTGTCGGATTTCCCGATGTTGGTATGACAAGACCCGGACTTAGCCGTGACACTCATCTATTCAACCCGACTTGACCTCCTCGAATGTGATCCCAACAGCTCGTAGTCATAGTAAAAGCTCGGGCTGAGGCTTCTTCACCCGGCCGGGCTTCAAAGTAAGAGTCGGAACTATTGAATTGAACCTCTTCCACTCGGGAAAGCTGCAGTCCTTCCTTACCTTTCATGGGATGAGACTGCCCCACTCTCTTTCTTGCTGTCTGGCTTTGTTGGTTGCTTTCTTCTAGCTGGAAAGAGTGCTGGAAGAGCCCTCCCCGTCTTAAGTTTCATGTGTGTGTGCACGAGCCAATTCAAGCTATAGCCCGCTCTCGCTTCTGTACTCTTTTTCCTATCTCTCTCTCGATATCCTTCTTTCATCCTTGCCATCTTCCCAACGAAATGGATTGGTACACCATCCATCCTGTGCTTGGTTCATGGGAACTGCAAGTTTGACAATCAAAGCTTGGGATATCTCATTTGATCTCAGCAAGCCGCTTCGCGCTCAAAGCGAAAGCCAGTCCAGTCTATGATCAGGCAATGGGGAGCTTCCCCTCTAGTAAGATTCTATCTCTTACTTGGGTTCCAAACCTGGGTCCGCTGTGAAAGTCCTTTATTGGATTCGGATGCTGGGTTAACTGGTTCTCAAAGCGAGTATAAAATCCATTTTTTCGGGTAACGGGAATAAAATGACCAAAGTGGTAATCTTAGAACTTCGATAGAGGCACTCACTCTAAGTCAAAGGGTAACTTGAATTCCCCTAATAAAAGGCATGGATTCGGAAGTACTAGGGTTCCACAGTTTCGAATTCTTTTAATGAAAGTCTTCCTATTCCTAGCCTAGCAGAGAGGAAGCTACCCCCATTCGTTCCCTGGGTGATGGAGAAAATGTTCGGATGTTCACAAGTCTTCGCCGTAAATAAAGCTCCCCCTTAGATTCGAGGATAGGAAAACTAGCAGGAAGGGTATTGAGAAGTGGAACTAAAGCTTCCTTACAGACTTATTTTCTTACCCGGATGAGGATTCTACAGAAGATGATGTAAAAGACTCAACGCTTCCTCCCCTTTCAGAAAGACTTTCCTACCCGAGGGTTAGTAGCTAGCGAACCCCCCAAACTACATTCCTGCCTACCGCTACACGTGGGCGCAGGAAGCTATTTCAATCGGTTTCAAACCTAGCTAAGAGCGCAGAAGTGAGACGGATTCAATTACCTTGGATCCTAACCCTACATGCGTAAGAGGGCTCGCCCGTATTCCGTTCGCTGGTTCAGAGCCAAGCCCTTATTGCGAATCTGCCTCCGGGAAATAGTTATTATAGAGCATCCTTCTGTGACTCAAAGACTAAAAGCATCTCCCTTGGTAAGCCTTCTACATCAGCCAATTCTTCTTCCATGAGGGACTTCAATGAAGCAACATCGGGGGATTTCCCGTTCATCGTATCGACCCCGTCCAATTTCATAGCTGGTTATTTGATTTGAGTTGGGGCAGGCAAAAGCTATTTGTGGCACTTTCTTATGTAAATGAATATTTACCGAGTACAATGGATTTTGGTCAGACTAATAAAAATAGATTCTTTAGCCTCAATAAGAAGCATTCTTGTGCTTTTTCGAGGCCTTATGGAAATCCCAATTTGCTAACCCAAGAAGGATTCTTGGCCACACTCACTGAGGTTGATACATTTGACTCCCCTGCCCAAGCCTTCACATCCGAGAATGGGATCCCCAACGCCAGAGGACGCATTCTTGGTGGCAACAGTGCCTGCCGGCTTTTACAGCAGAACAGACCAGGAATTCTATCAGAAATCGGGTGTCCCTGAGGGAAGCATTTCATATCTTTAAGTGAATGTCTGATATAGATATTTCCTTATGTAACTAAGCTTAGACTCTTCTAGTTAGCGTATAAGATCTTCTTCTACGACCTCCTTCTATCAAAGAGGAGCAAGGGCTAAGCGGAACTCTACCCGCCTATGCTGGATGGGATACTTTTGTTGAATCTCGATTCCAGGACTGGCGTAGGATGCCACACCGTTTGATAGCACACCGTGACTTTTTAGCGTACCGGATATAGTCAAGTCTAAGAGGAGGTTCACATCGACAGGTACAATAAAAAAAACCACTATTCCCGAATAGGGTAACCTTTCGAACTGCTGCTGAATCCATGGGCAGGCAAGCTCTTCTTCACCCAAAAGACTGATGTTTTCTCTTTATCTTTTAGATAGAGCTTCATTACCGGCTGAGCTATCTACGACTACAGAGAGGCGTCTTAATTACATCAAGCCTTGGGTCATTCTCTTCCCAAAAGTAAAAGTCCAACACTTCAGAATAGAGCTAACTCGGGATTAGCAGGAGAAAGAGACGTTTCGAGACCATTAGTCTCTATCCAACTTCAAGCATGGCCTATTTAACATCGGGATCTTCGATACCTAATTCTAGTAAAGCCTTTTATAGGGAATCGTCAGATTTAACCTAAGAA